TTTTTTTCGTTCCCTATTGATTTGATGGAATAGAACCTTAAATTATTACTTATTATTAGTTAGTTATTAGACGAGATTTTACGAAAAAAATATTTATAGAATAAAACAAATATTTCTTTTTTTTTTTCGATGCGAATTTGACACGACATAGGAGAAAGTGCTCTTTAGCATGATATTTATAATGAAGAGGGGTTCCATCATATTCATGTATAGTGAAGTATTACCCCCGAATTTCCACAAAACAAAAAATAATTTTTTTCAATACTCAAACTCCCTATTTTATTAGTTACTAAAAAATTCTAGTGGTTGGATTTCTATGTTTATTTTAATAGGAAATAAAATATTCAAATTCAAATAAATAAAATTTGGATCGAATGACTATTCATCTATTGTATTTTCATGCAAATAGGAGGCAAGAAAAGTCTATGGAAAGATGGTGGTTTAATTCGATGTTGTTTAAGAAGGAGTTCGAATGCCGGTGTGGGCTAAATAAATCAATGGAAAGTCTTGGTTCTATTGAAAATACCAGTGAAGGTGATGAGCCGGATATAAAAGATAGGACTAAAAACATTCAGAGTTGGGGGGGTTGTGACGATTCTAGTTACAGTAAGATTGATCATTTTTTCGTCGTCAAAGACATTCGGAATTTCATCCCCGATGACACTTTTTTAGTTAAGGATAGTAATGGAGACAACTATTCCATATATTTTGATATTGAAAATCAAATTTTTGAGATTGACAACAATTATTCGTTTCGGAGTGAACTAAAAAATACTTATCGGAATTCTAGTTATCTGAATAATGGATCTACGAGTGAAGATACCCACTATAATCATTACATGTATAATACTCAATATAGTTGGAATAATCATATTAATAGTTGCATTGACAGTTATCTTCAGTCTCAAATCGGGATTGAGACTTCCATTGTAAGTGGAAGTGATAATTACAGCGATAGTTACATCTATAGTTCTATTTGTGGTGAAAGTAGAAATAATAGTGAAGGAGAGGTTTCGGATATACAAACCCACGTGAAGGGGAGCGATTTTACTATAATAGAAAGTTCTAATGATCTCGATGTAACTCAAAAATATAGGCATTTGTGGGTTCAATGTGAAAATTGTTATGGATTAAATTATAAGAAATTTTTTAAATCAAAAATGAATATTTGTGAACAATGTGGATATCATTTGAAAATGAATAGTTCAGAAAGAATCGAACTTTTGATCGATCCTGGTACTTGGGATCCTATGGATGAAGACATGGCTTCTCTGGATCCCATTGAATTTCATTCGGAGGAGGAACCTTATAAAGATCGTATTGATTCTTATCAAAAGAATACAGGATTAACCGAGGCTGTTCAAACAGGCATAGGCCAACTAAACGGCATTCCCGTAGCAGTTGGGGTTATGGATTTTCAGTTTATGGGGGGTAGTATGGGATCCGTAGTCGGGGAAAAAATCACCCGTTTGATTGAATACGCTACCAAAAAGTTGCTACCTCTTATTATAGTATGTGCTTCGGGGGGTGCACGCATGCAAGAAGGAAGTTTGAGCTTGATGCAAATGGCTAAAATTTCGTCTGTTTTATATGATTATCAATCAAATAAAAAGTTATTTTATGTATCAATCCTTACATCTCCTACTACTGGCGGAGTAACAGCCAGTTTTGGTATGTTGGGTGATATCATTATTGCCGAACCCAACGCCTATATTGCATTTGCAGGTAAAAGAGTAATTGAACAAACATTGAATACAACAGTACCTGAAGGTTCACAAGCCACTGAATATTTATTTCAGAAGGGTTTATTCGACCTAATCGTACCGCGTAATCTTTTAAAAAGCGTTCTTAGTGAGTTATTTCAGTTCCACGCTTTCGTTCCTTTGAATCAAAATGAAACAGAGCACTAAGTTCAACAATTATTTGTTATTTGTAGTACACGAGTAGTTAGTTTATCGGAATCAAAGGAAATAAGAATGGAATTTTCTTTGGTGACATAAGTTCGAATTGTAGAACGAATCAAAAGTTGTGGATAATTCTTTTTTATTTATATTTCTGATTCTTAATTAAGTTTTTAATTAAGATTAAGAAGTCTCTATCAAAAAAAAGATTGAATTCTTAAAATTAAAAATAGGCAAACAAAACGAATTTCTTATTCTTATCTTACCTTACGTATATAATTCAAATAAAATATAAAAAATAAAGAGTTTTTTTATCTATTTCCATTTACACAAAATACCGTTTTAACTAAAAATCCCTGTTGGTTCGGATTCTAACAAATCCTTCGATAATGTGTAAGAAACTCTTTATTTATTAAATTAGCAAGAAAAGAAAAAAGTAAGATTATCATACATATCTTTCGTGTGGACTAAAAAGATTCGAAAGATAAATAAGTTCATTTTACACTCCTTGCGTTTATTCTATATATTCACTTAGATATTTAAATTTAAATCATAGATATATAGATACTTAATCTATACTAAGATCTATACTAAGAATTTAAAATTAAATTAATAATAAAATATAAAATTAAAATTATTAATTATTATTAATTATAAATTAATTATTATTAATTATAATTATTATAAGATATCTTTATTTATAAATAAAACTCTTAAATAATAAATCGAGGCACCCATTCTATGATAACTTTCAGCTTTCCTTCTATTTTTGTGCCTTTAGTAGGCCTAGTATTTCCGGCAATTGCAATGGCTTCTTTATCTCTTCATGTTCAAAAAAATAAGATTATTTAGATCCGACGGGATCCAATCTCTTCCATTTTTTCAAAACTTAGATTTGTATCATAGCACAGACATCTATTTAGTAGAATATGGTATAACATGTGATTTTTGCCGAACATAAAGGAAAGAGCTCTTATGCCTGCAGAAACACAATATATGGTTAAATGAGTTCTAGCTGTTTTCAAATCGATCACGATTGCCGGATGGCTAAAATAGAAAGTCGGCGGAGCTGTATGTATAGTGGGATCATATGAAGAGTATGCTATTGTTTTAGATTTAATCAATTTGATGAATTACTCCTAAAGGTTCACATCAAACTAGTGCTAGTTGATGAGAGTTACTTCGGAAACAAAAAAAGTAAAGTCAAAAAAATTTGATCTCTCAATTCTAATAAAATGTAATCGGATCAAGTATGAGTTTGCGATCAGAACATATATGGATAGAACTTATAACGGGGTCTCGAAAAATAAGTAATTTCTGCTGGGCCTTTATCCTTTTTGTAGGTTCATTAGGATTCTTATTGGTTGGAATTTCCAGTTATCTTGGTAGAAATTTGATATCTTTTTTTCCGTCTCAGCAAATCGTTTTTTTTCCACAAGGGATCGTCATGTCTTTCTACGGAATCGCGGGTCTCTTTATTAGCTCCTATTTGTGGTGCACAATTTCCTGGAATGTAGGCAGTGGTTATGATCGATTCGATAGAAAGGAAGGCATAGTGTGTATTTTTCGTTGGGGATTTCCGGGAAAAAATCGTCGCATATTCCTCCGATTCCTTATAAAAGATATTCAGTCCATTCGAATAGAAGTTAAAGAGGGTATTTTTGCACGCCGTGTCCTTTATATGGAAATTCGAGGCCAGGGGACCATTCCCTTAACTCGTACTGATGAAAATTTGACTCCACGAGAAATTGAACAAAAGGCTGCTGAATTAGCCTATTTCTTGCGTGTACCAATTGAAGTATTTTGAGAAATGCGTGGAAAAATAGATGCTTTCTCAACAAGAGGGAAAAATGCAAGAATCTTTTTTCCTATAACATAACTTATTTCATCAGAAGGTTCATTCAAGCCAAAGTGGGCGAAACAACCATAAAAGGAAACTGTTTTTGTGGTTGTTTATACGTATTAAAATCCACGCAACTAAATTTAAACAAGTAACAAATCGAAATAATATATTCATCTCATATCAAACTATTTCGGTATAAAGAAATTAATCTTCTTTTTAAGTTCAACATTTGGTTGGAATTGATACAGATAAATCCTATCTTAAAAATTATTTTTTTTGTCAATCGACGTTTCTTTTTCTCCTTTTTTTTTGCGTTCCTTAATGACCAATACAAAAATAACAATTTGATTTCTTAATAATGATAACTAGCCAATTTCTGTCTTGTTTTGACACTTTGATTATCGCAATCTCTTTCCCTCAATTATTTTATTCCTGACTGTGAGTAATCAGTAAATTTGTTTTAAAATATTGGATATTTTTATATTTGAGAGAAAAGGAGTTCTTTCGTCTCAAAATGTAACTAATATTCATTACTTAAATTAAAGCGGTTCTTTCGATCATTCATCGAAAGAAGTGTTGACCGATTGAGATATCGGGAAAGGTTTTTTTAATATTTCTTCATTCGAAGTGGATTCTTAATTGATTTCTCTATTCTTTATAGATTCAATAAGCACAAAGAAAATAGATTTATAGGTTTCATACCTTGTATAGAACTTATGTGTGAAAGAAATATTCGATTGCATAGAGTCGATGAATGAGGTGGGTTGATTAACAATTCACAGATGAAAAATGACAAAAAAGAAGGCATTCACTCCCCTTTTATATCTTGTATCTATAGTATTTTTGCCCTGGTGGCTTTCTCTCTCATTTAATAAAAGTCTGGAATCTTGGGTTAATAATTGGTGGAATGCTGGTCAATCCGAAATTTTTTTGAATGATATTCAAGAAAAGAGTATTCTAGAAAAATTCATAGAATTAGAGGAACTCCTCGTCTTAGACGAACTGATCGAGGAATACTCGGAGACACATCTACAAAAACTTCGGATAGGAATCCAAAAAGAAGCGATCCAATTAATCAACATATACAATGAGGGTCGGATCCATACGATTTTGCACTTCTCGACAAATATAATCTGTTTTGTTATTCTAAGCGGTTATTCTATTTTGGGTAATGAAGAACTTTTTATTCTTAACTCTTGGACCCAGGAATTCCTATATAACTTAAGCGACACAGTCAAAGCTTTTTCTATTCTTTTATTAACGGATTTATGTATCGGATTCCATTCACCTCATGGTTGGGAACTAATGGTTGGCTCTGTCTACAAAGATTTTGGATTTGTTCATAATGATCAAATTATATCTGGTCTTGTTTCCACTTTTCCAGTCATTCTTGATACAATTTTTAAATATTGGATTTTCCGTTATTTAAATCGCGTATCTCCTTCACTTGTAGTTATTTATCATTCAATGAATGACTGATAAAAGATCCACTGATATTAATCTAATTCAAACAAAACTTTTGTTACTTTGTAGTTGTACATAAACAAAACATTGCAAGTCGTACTTACGCTTTCTATTTCGACCCACCTGGGGGATTCATCCTATATTATATTCCAGTAACTAGCAGAATCGTGGATAGGGAACTATACTAGCGACTTACCCCACTTATTGTCTATTGTAGAAATTTTGGGATCAATGATTGGACCATGGAAACTATAAATATTTTTTCTTGGATAAAGGAACAGATTACTCGATCTATTTCCGTATCTCTCATGATATATATCATAACTCGAACAGCCGTTTCAAATGCATATCCCATTTTTGCACAACAGGGTTATGAAAATCCACGCGAAGCAACTGGGCGTATTGTATGTGCCAATTGCCATTTAGCTAATAAGCCCGTAGATATTGAGGTTCCACAGGCGGTACTTCCTGATACTGTATTTGAAGCAGTTGTTCGAATTCCTTATGATATGCAACTAAAACAAGTTCTTGCTAATGGTAAAAAGGGGGGTTTGAATGTGGGGGCTGTTCTTATTTTACCGGAGGGGTTTGAATTAGCCCCCCCCAATCTTATTTCTCCTGAGATTAAAGAAAAGATAGGCAATTTGTCTTTTCAGAACTATCGCCCTAATAAAAAAAATATTCTTGTGATAGGACCTGTCCCCGGCCAGAAATATAGTGAAATAACCTTTCCTATTCTTTCCCCCGACCCCGCTACTAAGAAAGATGTTCACTTCTTAAAATATCCTATATACGTAGGCGGGAACAGGGGAAGGGGTCAGATTTATCCCGACGGGAGCAAGAGTAACAATACAGTTTATAATGCTACAGCAGCAGGTATAGTAAGCAAAATTATACGAAAAGAAAAGGGGGGATATGAAATAACCATAACAGATACGGATGGACGTCAAGTGGTTGATATTATCCCCCCAGGACCAGAACTTCTTGTTTCAGAGGGCGAATACATCAAATTGGATCAACCATTAACGAGTAACCCCAATGTGGGGGGATTTGGTCAGGGAGATGCAGAAATAGTACTTCAAGATCCATTACGTGTCCAAGGCCTTTTGTTTTTCTTGGCATCTGTTATTTTGGCACAAATCTTTTTGGTTCTTAAAAAGAAACAGTTCGAGAAGGTTCAATTGGCCGAAATGAATTTCTAGACTTACGGTTGGTTGTTTGTTTATACTTTTTTCTACGAGATGCTGGGAATTTATTGTACCGCATTGCTAGTCATAGTATGTATATTTTAAAGAATTCTATTTGACTTTCACCCTCTTTCTTTATTTTTTTAGACAAATTGGGACGATGGGGCTATGTTACTATTGCCCTTCAATGTTCTAAAAGGGATCAATAGTTTTAGATTCTAAATAGAATCCAATTGGATTAGATACTTTAATCGGGTAATAGAGGGGATATGCGGGAAACAAAAAATCTCTTCTAGAAGAGATTATTCGTCTTTCTAGTCTTCGACACAAGAAAGGGAATTTTGTAAACCCCTTCTTGTGTCGAAAGAGTAACGATTCTTGATCCTGTTCTTCAAAGATTACGAGTCTTACTTTCAATTTTTCTGGATGTATCAGAACTTTTTTCAATTTCTTATGAAATAATATAAGTATTAAGAAGTGGTGGACAAATAAAAAAACAAGAGGGGGGATTAAAGAGAACTTTTTATAAAAATTTTCAATTTGGATGAGATAGTAAAATAAATAGAGTAAAGTTATATTAGTATAGAAAGTATTTGCACAATATCTAATCTACAAAAATATATTCTATCATCCAAGAAATTGAGTGATTCTTCTAACTTTGAAATGAAAGTACCGATAGATACTGTCAAGGGGTGAGTATTCTGAATCACTTAATGAAGTTCATTTTTCAAAAGTATCATCATGAAAAAGAAACGAAGTTTTTTGAAAGAGCAGAAAGGTAAATCTATTTTATCATTTAGACGAAAAAAATAGTATGATTTTTAAGAACTCAGCGGGCCCTCCCCCTTCGAATCAGACAAAAAAAGAGAGGAATCCCGCCAAGTTCTTACGCTTTCATGTATACAACTTAATTCATTCAATTACTACAGGGATGAGCCCAATCCGGAATATGAACCATAAAAGAAAACACCTATTAAACCGATCACAAGAATACCAGTTACAGTACCTATTATCCAAAGAGGAATTCTTCCAGTAGTATCGGCCATTTACTCCACTTCCCTCCACATTTCATCAAGTGTTCGTGCTAGAGACATAAACAGTCATG